CACAGGCGGTACTGCCGAACATGTACGAGCTCCTTCTAATGGAAAAATAAAGTTCAATGAGTATTTGGTTCATCCCACACGTACCCGTCATGGGCATCCTGCTTTTCTATGTTCTATAGACTTGTATGTAACTATTGAGAGTCGGGATATTATACATAGTGTGAATATTCCACCAAAAAGTTTGATTTTAGTTCAAAATGATCAATATGTAGAATCTGAACAAGTGATTGCCGAGATTCGTGCCGGAACGTCTACTTTTCATTTTAAAGAGAGGGTTCGAAAACATATTTATTCTGAATCAGAGGGAGAAATGCACTGGAGTACTGATGTCTACCACGCACCTGAATATACATATAGTAATGTTCATCTATTACCAAAAACAAGTCATTTATGGATATTAGCGGGGGGTCCGTGCAGATCCAGTATAGTGTCTTTTTCGCTTCACAAGGATCAGGATCAAATGAATGTTCATTCTTTTTCTGTCGACGAAAGATATAGCTCTGACCTCTCAATCACTAAGGATCGAGTAAGACATAAATTGTTGGATCCTTCTGGTACTCGTAAAAAAGATAGGGAAATTCTTGATTATTCAAGACTTGATCGAATTATATCCAATGGTCATTGGAATTTCATATACCCTTCGATTCTCCAAGAGAATTCTGATTTCTTGGCGAAAAGACGAAGAAATAGATTTCTCATCCCATTACAATACGATCAAGAACGAGAGAAAGAATTAATACCCTCTTTTGGTATTTCGATTGAAATACCCATAAATGGTATTTTACGTAGAAATAGTATTCTTGCTTATTTTGATGATCCACGATACAGAAGAAAGAGTTCGGGAATTACTAAATATGGGACCGCGGAGGTGGATTCAATAGTAAAAAAAGAAGATTTGATTGAGTATCGAGGAGCAAAAGAATTTAGTCCGAAATACCAAATGAAAGTGGATCGGTTTTTTTTTATTCCCGAAGAGGTGCATATCTTACCCGGATCTTCGTCTATAATGGTCCGGAACAATAGTATCATTGGAGTAGATACACAACTCGCTTTAAATACAAATACAAGAAGCCGAGTAGGTGGATTAGTCCGAGTGGAGAGAAAAAAAAAAAGTATTGAACTGAAAATCTTTTCTGGAGATATTCATTTTCCCGGAGAGACAGATAAGATATCCAGACACAGTGGCATTTTGATACCACCAGGAACGGAAAAAAAAAATTCTAAGGAATCAAAAACAAAATCGAAAAATTGGATCTATGTCCAACGGATCACACCTATCAAAAAAAAGTATTTTGTTTTGGTTCGACCCGTAGTCACATATGAAATAGCTGATGGGATAAATTTAGCAAAACTTTTCCCTCAAGATCTCTTGCAGGAAAAAGAAAATGTCCAGCTTAGAGTTGTCAATTATATCCTTTATGGAAATGGAAAGTCAATTCGAGGAATTTATCACACAAGTATTCAATTAGTTCGGACTTGCTTAGTATTGAATTGGGACCAAGAAAAAAACGGTTCTATGGAAGAGGTTCATGCTTCCTTTGTTGAAGTAAGGGCAAATGATCTGATTCGTGATTTCATAAGAATTGAATTAGTCAAGTCTACTATTTCATATACCGGAAAAAGGTACGATACGGCAGGTTCGGGATTGATTCCTGATAATGGATTAGATCGCACCAATATCAATCCTTTTTATTCCAAAGTGAAGATTCCATTAGTTACCCAGCATCAAGGAACTATTGGTACGTTGTTGAATCGAAATAAGGAAGGCCAATCTTTGAGAATTTTGTCATCATTCAATTGTTTTCGAGTTGGTCCATTCAACGGTTCGAAATATAACAATGTGGCAAAAGAATCGAATCCCATAACTCCAATTAGGGGTTTGTTGGGCCCCTTAGGTACAATAGTACCTAAAATAGTGAACTTTTATTCATCTTACCATTTAATAACTCATAATCAGATCTTGTTAAACAAATATTGGGTACTTGACAATTTTAAACAGACTTTCCAAGTACTTGAAGTACTTAAATACTGTTTAATAGATGAAAATAGGAGGATTTATAATCCCAGTCCATGCAATAACATCATTTTGAATCCATCCCATTTGAATTGGTGCTTTCTACATTACAATTATTGTGAAGAGACATCCACAATAATTAGCATTGGACAATTTATTTGTGAAAATATATGTCTATTTAAATATGGACCACACATAAAAAAATCTGGTCAAATTTTCATTGTTCATGTTGACTCTTTAATTATAAGATCAGCTAAGCCTTATTTGGCCACTCCAGGAGCGACTGTTCATGGACATTATGGGGAAACCCTTTCTGAAGGAGATACATTAGTTACATTTATATATGAAAAATCCCGATCTGGTGACATAACGCAAGGTCTTCCAAAAGTGGAACAAATCTTAGAAGTGCGCTCGATTGGTTCAATATCGATGAACCTTGAAAGGAGAGTTGAAGGTTGGAACGAGCGTATACCAAGAGTTCTTGGAATTCCTTGGGGATTCTTAATTGGAGCTGAGCTAACCATAGCCCAAAGTCGTATCTCTTTGGTTAATAAGATCCAAAAGGTTTATCGATCCCAGGGGGTACAGATCCATAATAGACATATAGAGATTATTGTACGGCAAGTAACATCAAAAGTGTTGGTTTCAGAAGATGGAATGTCTAATGTTTTTTTACCTGGAGAACTAATCGGATTGTTGCGAGCGGAACGAGCAGGGCGTGCTTTAGACGAAGCAATCTGTTATCGGGCAATTTTATTGGGAATAACGAGGGCATCTCTGAATACTCAAAGTTTCATATCCGAAGCAAGTTTTCAAGAAACTGCTAGAGTTTTGGCAAAAGCTGCTCTACGGGGTCGTATTGATTGGTTGAAGGGTCTGAAAGAAAATGTTGTTTTGGGGGGGATTATCCCTGTCGGTACTGGATTCAAAAAATTAGTGCACCGTTCAAAGCAAGACATTCATTTGGAAATAAAAAAGAAAAATCTATTCGAGTTGGAAATGAGAGATATTTTGTTACACCATAGAGAATTTTTTTGTTCTTGCGCCCCAAGCAATTTCTATGACACACCAGAAAAATCATTTAAGAGAATTCATAATTCTTAAGGAGATATTTTTCTTTTTTACTTTACTAGTTATTGATTGGGTACTAAATAAAATGAAGAAATTAAGTTAAGTAATAAAAAAAAATTAATGGTTTGGGCTGTGTATCAACGGCCAATCCCGGCAGAAGGTTCCGTAGGAACAATTATTTATTTGTTTATTTGTTAAAAAAAAAAAAGAAAGCGTGGGAAAGATGACAAGAAGATATTGGAACATCCATTTGGAAGAGATGATGGAAGCAGGAGTTCATTTTGGTCATGGTACTAAGAAATGGAATCCTAGAATGGCCCCTTACATCTCTGCAAAGCGTAAAGGTATTCATATTATAAATCTCACTAGAACTGCTCGTTTTTTATCGGAAGCCTGCGATTTAGTTTTTGATGCAGCAAGTCGAGGAAAAAACTTCTTAATTGTTGGTACCAAAAATAAAGCAGCGGATTTAGTAGCATCAGCTGCAATAAGGGCTCGATGTCATTATGTTAATAGAAAATGGCTCGGCGGTATGTTAACGAATTGGTCCACTACGGAAACGAGACTTCATAAGTTCAGAGACTTAAGAGCAGAACAAAAGATGGGGAAACTCAACCGTCTCTCTAAAAGAGATGCAGCAATGTTGAAGAGAAAATTATCTACTTTGCAAACATATCTGGGCGGGATCAAATATATGACTGAATTGCCCGATATTGTAATAATCGTTGATCAGCAAGAAGAATATACAGCTCTTCGAGAATGTGTCATTTTGGGAATTCCGACGATTTGTTTAATCGATACAAATTGTGACCCAGATCTCGCAGATATTTCGATTCCAGCCAACGATGACGCTATAGCTTCAATCCGATTGATTCTTAACAAATTGGTATCCGCAATTTGTGAGGGCCGTTCTAGCTATATAAGAAGTCGTTGATTATGTTATGATTAAGAATAATAATAATAGGATTAGTTAATTATTTTGATTTAATTTATTGGATCGGTTACTATTCTTGTCTTTCATTTTTTAAAAGAGATAAAATGGGATATTGATATTATGTTATGTGATTTCTTGATATCCTAACTATATGATTAATGATGAAAGTAGATGAGTCGAGAAAGAGATGGTTGAATCAAAATAATTCTTTTTTTCAGTTCGATTTCTGTCAGAGGACAATATGAATGTTATACCATGTTCCATTAAAACACTCAAAGGGTTATACGATATATCAGGTGTAGAAGTAGGCCAACATTTATATTGGCAAATAGGAGGTTTACAAATTCATGCCCAAGTACTTATCACTTCTTGGGTCGTAATTGCTATCTTATTAGGTTCAGTCATCATATCCGTTCGGAATCCACAAACCATTCCGACCGACGGTCAGAATTTCTTCGAATATGTCCTTGAATTTATTCGAGACTTGAGCAAAACCCAGATTGGAGAAGAATATGGTCCTTGGGTTCCCTTTATTGGAACTATGTTCCTATTTATTTTTGTTTCGAATTGGTCAGGTGCCCTTTTACCTTGGAAAATCATACAGTTACCTCATGGGGAGCTAGCCGCCCCCACAAATGATATAAATACTACTGTTGCTTTAGCTTTACTCACGTCAGTAGCATATTTTTATGCGGGTCTTACCAAAAAAGGATTGGGTTATTTCGGAAAATACATTCAACCAACTCCAATACTTTTACCAATTAACATCCTAGAAGATTTCACAAAACCTTTATCTCTTAGTTTTCGACTTTTCGGGAATATATTAGCTGATGAATTAGTAGTTGTTGTTCTTGTTTCTTTAGTACCTTTAGTAGTTCCTATACCTGTCATGTTTCTTGGATTATTTACAAGCGGTATTCAAGCTCTTATTTTTGCAACTTTAGCCGCGGCTTATATAGGGGAATCCATGGAGGGTCATCATTGATTAGTTTTCGAAATAGTCTTTATTTTTAAGCTTATCCCAATTGAGGCAATGCATAGTTCAAGATTGGTTCTTAGTTGAGGAACAATAAATACATATATATATACGACTAGAGTTGTAGGAGGAAAGATAGACGATATTACGAAATGGCGGATGGGTTAGTGGGGGTCACCACTAGATATATGGAATGTTTATAAGGCCAGCCACAGCCCCTGTATATTTTTCGAAGAATTCTTCTAGAATCCGATTCAATATAAAAAGAAAACGCGGGCGGTTTACGTTATGAAAGAAACAAATGTATATGTGATATTAGATATATACTAGTTATATAGGGGTTATCTCTATCTATATTTCTATATTAATTTCATTATTTTTTTATTTTATTCGAAGTTTTTGTGATCAAATAAGTAATAATTCATTGGTTGATTGTATCATTAACCATTTTTTTTTTTGGTGCGAGGAACCTATCATCATGAATCCACTGATTTCTGCCGCTTCCGTTATTGCTGCTGGATTGGCCGTAGGGCTTGCTTCTATTGGACCTGGAGTTGGTCAAGGTACTGCTGCAGGCCAAGCCGTAGAAGGTATTGCGAGACAACCAGAAGCAGAAGGAAAAATACGAGGTACTTTATTACTTAGTCTAGCTTTTATGGAAGCTTTAACAATTTATGGACTGGTCGTGGCATTAGCGCTTTTATTTGCGAATCCTTTTGTTTAATTTAATCCTAGAATGAAAATGTAAAAAAGTACGTTACCTACTTTTTTCTTATTTTATTAACTCGTTGCCATTTGCTTCTGTGAATTATATCAATACTTTATTCCTACAATTATGTATATGTATTTGTTGCGACAATACCCCGGGAAGGAGTGATTTGAGGATGGGGAATTTGTGGATTCACTCGCTTTCTCCCTTCCCGTCCTTAGTTTAGTACGATGGAATTTTTCTTTTAGGAAGTGTTTGAACAAAGGAGATATTTTGCAATTGATACGAGACCCAGGATCTAACTTAATAAGTATCTTATCGGATACTTCAAAAAAAAATAAGAAATTTTGTAATTCTCAATCTCAAATTCAATAAATAGATTTAATCTACTCCCATTAACATGAAAAAAAAAAACGGGAAATTAAGAAAAAGAAATCGATAAAAAAAAGGGCGAGTCAAGTGATACAAAAAGAACTCTGTTCTTTCTTAGTCTTATCTATAAGAGGAGAGCATATGAAAAATGTAACCGATTCTTTCGTTTCCTTAGGCCACTGGCCATCCGCCGGGAGTTTCGGGTTTAATACCGATATTTTAGCAACAAATCCAATAAATCTAAGTGTAGTGCTTGGTGTATTGATTTTTTTTGGAAAGGGAGTGTGTGCGAGTTGTATATTTCACGAATAGGTTGGATCTAACCGACTGCACTTTATTTATGTTATTCTATATTTTTATAGGATAAATAGGAAAAAAGTGCATAATCTCGACGAATTCCTTCTGAGTAAATTCATAAATCATATGTAAGAACCATAGCATTTCGTTATTCATTGGTAAGTTAACTTTGATTCTCTATCAACCAACCAATAATGTGAGACCATTAACATGGTTAAAGCTAAACTGTTTGAAGTCCGGGCACAACATGGTACTCTTTCTACCACTACGTTAATAACGAAATGGTTTAAAAAAGAATAGTTGATAATTTTTCCGATATAGAACACTCATATCGATAAAATGATTTGAACCATTTACTAGAATAAAGAAAGGGCGCCTTGCCCTTTATTATATTATCCAATGCCGAATCGGCAACCTATGTTATGTATAAAAAGGGGGAATTTTTGGATTTGAATAAAAAAGGAAATAAATTGAAATTTTCTATATTTTCAATGAAATAAAGAACAAATAAAGAAACAACTTTGCTGACAATTATAGATTTTTTGTCTGGTCGGAAGAGTCCTCCTAATATTCTGTTCTTGTATCGGTTTTGATATGTTTGAATACAAACAGAAATAGAGAGGATAGGCTCATTATATTAAAAAAAGATACGGGAATGTCCATAAAATAAAAAATGGAGCGTGAGAGCCAAATGAATCGAAAGATTCATGTTTGGTTCGGGAAGAGATCATGGAAGTTGTGAAATTAATGGTAAGATAATCTACTTTCATTAAACGATTTATTAGATAATCGAAAACAGAGGATTTTGAGTACTATTCGAAATTCGGAAGAATTACGTAGAGGGGCCATTGAACAGCTCGAAAGAGCCCGGGCTCGTTTACGGAAAGTGGAAATGGAAGCAGATGAGTATCGAATGAACGGATACTCTGAGATAGAACGAGAAAAAGCCAATTTGATTAATGCTACTTCTTCTAGTTTGGAACAATTAGAAAATTACAAAAATGAAACCCTTCATTTTGAACAACAAAGAGCAATTAATCAGGTCCGACAACAAGTTTTCCAACAAGCCTTACAGGGAGCTCTAGGAACTCTGAATAGTTGTTTAAATAGCGAGTTACATTTCCGTA